AACAGTACCTTTTTTGGAGAATGTTAATAAATTTCAAAACCCGTTTCGTCGTCCAGTAGCGACAACCGTCTTTTTGATTGGTACCGCAGCAGCCCTTTGGTTGGGTATTGGGGCAACATTACCTATTGATAAATCCCTAACTTTAGGTCTTTTTTAAATTGATTCAATTGTGAAATAAAAAAAAAATATCACGATGTGTGTATCTAGGGAATAGTCGCTTCAAAGTGAATTCTCCCTAGATACATTTATTCAATTCAATTTGGAATCTATTCCGAATATATAGATTGTGCTAAAGATTCAAAACTCATTTTTCTTTTATTTTTCTTTAGAAAAATAAAAAATAAAATAAAATAATCCATTCAAATTTATGCGAAGTGCTTTTCTATTTCTAGAATGTCCAATATATGTTTTATATCTTCTATGCGAAAATGTTTCATTTTCATAAGGTCTTCTTGACTGTTATTCAAAAGGTCTAATAATGTATGTATATTCGACCTTTTGAGGCAATTATAGACCCTGGGGGGCAATTCTGATTGGTCAATAAAAATATATTTCAATGCTATTTCTTTTTTATTTTTCCTGGGTTTAGCCAATCTATCATGAAAAGTAAAGGGGGGTAAAGTAACTTTGCGTTGATTGTTTTCTAAATGTAAGTTTTCTTCTTCTGCATGTAAAAAGGGAATAAATAAATCAATCAAATTCCGGGAGGCCTCATGAAGTGCGTCTTTAGGAGTTAAACTTCCGTTTGTCCATATTTCAAGAAATAGTATCTCTTGTTTTTCATTTCCATTCGCATAAGAATGAATACTATGATTGGCATTTCGAACAGGCATGAATACAGCATCTATAGGATAACTTCCATCTTGAAAGTTTTTCGGCGTTTTTAGCTGATATCCGCGATGTCTCTCGATTTGTAATTCAATACACAAATGAATTGGTTCCGTTAGGCTTGCTATATGCTGTGTATTATCAACGATTTCCACCGAAGGTGGTAAGACGATGTCTTGAGCAGTTACATATCCGGGACCTTTGACGAAAATAGACGCATCACGAGTTCCATAAAGATTACTTCTCAATACAATTTCTTTCAAATTCATTAAAATTTCATGTACGGATTCTTGGATACCTACTATGGTAGAATATTCATGTGGTATTTTCTCAGATTTTGCGCGTGTGATACATGTTCCTTCTATTTCGCCAAGCAAAGCTCTTCGCATTGCAATGCCTATTGTATCAGCTTGACCTTTCTTAAGTGGAGCCAGAATAAAGCGTCCATAATAAAGAAGCTTACTGTCTACTCTTGATTCAACACACTTCCACTGCAGTGTCCGAGTAGATACTGTTATTTTCTCGTGAACCATAGTAATATTATTTGATCAAATCATTGAATTATTTATTTCTCTTGAAATATCTTCAATGTTTCTTTTTACACACGTCTTTTTTTAGGGGGTCTACAGCCATTATGTGGCATAGGGGTTACATCTCGTATGAAACTTAATAGTATACCACTTCTACGAATAGCTCTTAATGCCGCATCTCTTCCGAGACCCGGACCTTTTATCATGACTTCCGCTCGTTGCATACCTTGATCCACTACTGTCCGAATAGCATTTCCTGCTGCGGTTTGAGCGGCAAATGGCGTCCCTCTTCTAGTACCCTTGAATCCACAAGTACCGGCGGAGGACCAAGAAATTACCCGACCCCGGACATCTGTAATAGTCACAATAGTATTGTTGAAACTTGCTTGAACATGAATAACTCCCTTTGGTATTCTACGCGCGTTTTTACGTGAACCAATACGTCGATTCTTACGTGAACCAGTTCTTGGTGTAGGTTTTGCCATATTTTATCATCTCATAAATATAAGTCAGAGATATATGGATATATCCATTTAATGTCAAAACAGATCTTTTTTTTTATTTATTTGTACATCGAGTCTTTTCAATTTAGAGAGTCTTTTTGTATTTGAGAAAGATTATCCTTGTCTTTGTTTATGTCTCGGGTTGGAACAAATTACTATAATTCGTCCTCGCCTACGAATCAGCCGGCATTTTTCACAAATTTTACGCACGGAGGCTCTTATTTTCATATTTGTCATTCCTTAACTTAATTCTGAATTTCTTTATTGGAAGAAAATAAGTTTCTTGAAATTTTGAACTTCGAGTTGTATACCCTCGAAATGAATGTTTAAGTTGAAAAAACCCCTTAATCATTTGAATCTTTGTTTCGGAGTCTATAAATTATACGCCCTCCGGTTGAATCATAATGACTTGCCTCCATTTTTACTCGATTTTCGGGTCGTATACGTATAAAAAAAGTACATTTAATCGTTCCTAAAACATAACCTAGAATCCCTTTTTTCATTATCTAAACGAATTCAGAATTATACCATTGGGAAATGGGTCAGTAAGAAAACCCTCATGAATCCTTTTTTTCTTTCAGTCCGGGTAAAATTTCTTGAGGTATCAACTAATATAGGAGGGGTGATATTAGAAGGATTACCATATATAACACAAAATTTCTCCACCGATTCTCTCTAGTCGAGCTTCTTTGTCTGTCATTATACCCCGAGAAGTAGAAAGAATTACAATCCCGATTCCGCCTAAAATTCTAGGAATTCTTTGGTAATTAGAATAGATTCGTAGACCGGGTCGACTGATCCGTTTTAAATTTAAAACAGCTTTAGAAGGTCCTTTCCTATTCCTTCTATGTCGTAGGGTTAAAACCAAAAAATCTTTGTTGCTTTCCTGATGTTTCCTCATGTTTTCAATAAAACCTTCGCTTAAAAGGATTTTAACAATGTTTTCATTAATGTTAGTGGATGGTATTCGAACTGTTCTTTTTTTATTCATGTCAGCATTTCGTATAGAGGTTATTATGTTGGCAATAGTGTCTTTATTCATGATAAACTTATATTATTGTTGTACTCGAATTTTTATATAATCAACATGCTCTTTTTCTTTATTTTGTATTTATGAACTATTAAATATTTATGAATTATTAAAGGCATATACGTGAGACACAACCAATCTCCTAATAAATCTAAATTTACTAATTAATTTAATCGATTTCATTTAACTACTACAACTATATTACAGTAACTATATTCCAATTTCATCTTATAATACTTCAGGTGCTAATGAAACTATTTTAGTGAAATTTAACTGTCTTAATTCCCGGGCGATCGCTCCAAAAATGCGAGTTCCTTTTGGATTTCCTTCTTGATCAATAACAACGGCAGCATTGTCATCATATCGTATTATCATACCGTTGTCACGTTTGAGTTCTTTACAAGTACGTACAATTACAGCTCTGATCACTTCTGATCTTTCTAGAGGTGTATTTGGTACTGCTTCCTTGATTACAGCAACAATAACGTCACCAATATGAGCGTATCGTCGATTACTAGCTCCTATAATTCGAATACACATCAATTCTCGGGCTCCGCTGTTATCCGCTACATTTAAATGGCTTTGAGGTTGAATCATTTTTTTATCTGTTTTTTCAATCAATGCAAAGGGCGAAGTAAAGTAAAAAAAAAAAAAGAAATGTTATTTGTTCAAAACAAAAAAGGAAACCTGAAATTGTTTTTTTTTTTCATTCCCCAAAACCTTTCTTTTGGTTCTACATTCCTATCCCGAAATAACGAATTGAGTTCGTATAGGCATTTTTGATGCCGCTATTGAAACAGCCTTTCTGGCTATATTTTCTGCTACTCCGCTCATTTCATAAAGTATTCTACCAGGTTTAACGACAGCTACCCAATATTCGGGAGATCCTTTCCCCGAACCCATACGTGTTTCTGTAGGTCTTACTGTAACTGGTTTGTCTGGAAATATACGTACCCATATTTTTCCACCGCGGCGGGCATTTCGTGTCATTGCTCGCCGACCTGCTTCTATTTGTCGAGATGTGATCCAAGCGGGTTCAAGCGCTTGAAGAGCATATCTACCGAAGCAAATACGATTACCTCGATAAGACATTCCTTTCATTCTCCCTCTATGGTGTTTACGGAATCTTGTTCTTTTGGGGTTATAGTTGATGGTTGTTTATCAATTCCATCTCTACTACAGAACTGGACATGAGAGTTTCTTCTCATCCAGCTCCTCGCGCATGAAACGATTAAAAAACATATCTATGTATTTAATGAATAATATACTGAAACAATATACTGAATCATGAGATTCTTTGAAATTTTATCTAGTCTATTAGAATTTTGTATATCTTGTTTTGATATATAACTAAACATGTATTTGATTTATATATCATTTTTATTTAGATTTCTTTTTTATTTTTTTTTATAGTTATATAGTTAATGGTATAGATAAAGTCATTTTGTTATAAGGTTATAACGAATCTTTATTTTTGCCTTTTATTATCATATCGGATCGACTAAAATTTCGAAATCCAATAGAAAAGAAAGATTTTCGCGGGCGGATAGTTACTCTTTCAATATTCAGTTGTAGGATTAGTCGATGACATAGCCTTTCAGAATAAATGAATTGGTTTCTCTGGTTCGTTCCGCCATCCTACCCAATGAATCATTAAGATTCGTTTTCAATAGACTCTTATGTATTCATGGGTTCCGTCGTTCCCATCGCTTCTCGATTAATGGTTAGGTCTGAACTCTACAACGGAGCCCCTAAACGAAATTTGTTCTTGAGGCAATCCTCTCAGTCTTTATTGGCTCGGGGCTCTTGATTTTAACAGATTTGTCTAATTATAGATCAATCACTATTAATGCTTTATTACATTCTCCTTTATGAGATGAATCATAGACCTTACATATTGGAATCATATATCATTGATATTCTTTTTCTCTCTTTCTCTCATCCTTTCCTTCCATTTATCCGCATACTTTTCTTGCTTCACAACGCATAATCAGATTTGTTTTTCTTTTTTGTTGTTTGGTTATGCAAAAAAGATGTCAGTTGCTACATCGATATGACTAATATATCATATCTCGACTGGTTCTTTATAGCCAGATAATGCGAAACGAT